CTCAATCATTTCATCGGTTCAAGATCTGGAAATACTACTTTTTTGTTGATTGGTTTCCAGTTCTTGATTCCAGGAAAAACCGGTGGACTAAGAACTGACCCATCCCTATTTAAAACAAAAGAACTACCTGTTTATGTAAATTTAATTTACCTTTATTGTAAAATAAAGAATTAAACTTTATCTTTAAAATTCAAAATTTTATGTGCTTCATACACTAATCTACAAGAAAAGATAAGCTAAAATTAAGCTATTAGGTTCATACCCTAATTATAGATCTAAAATCTTCTTTTTAATTTTAATTAATTCATCTAATTTATTATTTATAAGAATAACTATTATGGGGGTAATAGTTTCTTTTTCTTCAAGAAGATGATTAATAATATGAATTGGGATAGAAATTAGAGTTATATCATTTATCCCATTAGTTTCAATTAAATCTTTATTAAATTCAGAATTCTCAATTAAATATTTTATTGTACAATCAATCAGATCAATATTAATTATTTCTTCATTAATTATAATGTTAATATCATTAACAAAATTAAACATAATTATGTTATGCTCATTAGTTATAAAAATAGGAGGAGTACCATTTCATAATTGAGTAACAAGAACTATTGACGGTTTAACTTATGAGTCAATTTTTATTTTATTAATTATTATAAAAATTGGACCTTTAGTAATAATTAGATACCTTAATATAAACCTTAATTTATTTGTAATTATATCATTAGTTTTAAGATCAATTAATGGTATTAATCAATCATCAATTAAAAAAATATTAACTTTTTCGTCAATTTATAATTTAGGATTAATAATATATTTAACAAATATAAACTCAATATGAATTATTGCTATAGTTAATTATTCATTAATTTTAATAAGAATTACATTTTTAATTTTAAAATTTAAAATAAATTATATTAATCAATTTATTTTTAATGATTTAAGAATATTCAAAAAAATATTAATATTAATTCCAATGTTGTCACTAGGGGGATTACCTCCTATAATAGGATTCCAAATTAAAATAATAGTTTTTGAATCAATAATTAATAATAATGATACTTTTATATTATTAATTTTAATTTTGTCTTCATTAATTATTTTTTTCTTTTATTTAAATTTACTAATTTCAATATTTATATTTAGTTCATTAACTTTAAAATTCAAATTAAATGAAAAGATATTATTATCTAAATTCTCATTAATTATTATGCTTAATACAGTTTTGTTTTTCCCCTTAATAATAACTAAATTTATGGTTTAGGATTTTAAGTTAATAAAACTGTTAACCTTCAAAGTTATTAATATTAATATTTAATAGATTCTAAACAAATTATTTTCTATAAACTTGCAATTTATTATTTTTAAAGTAAACTATAAAATCTAACTATTAAGAGAATTAATATTCATTGGAAAATTTACAGTTTTCTACCTTTATTCAGTCATCTTAATATAATGAATAAGTGATTATTCTCTACTAACCACAAGGATATTGGTACAATATATTTCTTATTTGGAATTTGATCAGGAATACTAGGAATAATATTAAGAATAATTATTCGACTTGAATTATCTAATCCAGGATCATTATTAAATAATAATCAAATATATAATGTTGTAGTTACTTCTCATGCATTTATTATAATTTTTTTCATAGTTATACCAATAATAATTGGTGGATTTGGAAATTGATTAGTTCCTATTATAATTGGATCACCTGATATATCTTTTCCACGAATAAACAATTTAAGATTTTGAATTCTACCCCCATCAATTATTTTATTAATTTCTAGATCAATAATTGAAATAGGAGCAGGTACTGGTTGAACAGTATACCCCCCATTATCATCAAGTATTAGACATTCAGGAGTAAGAGTTGATATAACAATTTTTTCTCTTCATCTTGCTGGAATTTCCTCAATTCTAGGAGCTATTAATTTTATTTCTACAATTATTAATATACGAACATTTGGTATAAAAATAGATCAAACCCCTTTATTTGTATGATCAGTATTAATTACTGCAGTATTACTTCTTTTATCTTTACCAGTTTTAGCTGGAGCTATTACAATACTTCTTATAGATCGTAATTTTAATTCATCATTTTTTGACCCTTCAGGAGGGGGTGACCCAATTTTATATCAACATTTATTTTGATTTTTTGGTCATCCAGAAGTTTACATTCTAATTTTACCTGGTTTTGGAATTATTTCACATATTATTAATAATGAATCAGGAAAAAATGAATCATTTGGTTATATAGGAATAGTATATGCTATAATTTCAATTGGATTATTAGGATTTGTAGTTTGAGCTCATCACATATTTACTGTAGGAATAGACATTGACACTCGAGCATATTTTACATCAGCAACTATAATTATTGCTATTCCAACTGGAATTAAAATTTTTAGTTGATTATCAACTATACATGGTAGATGTATTAAAAATAGAGTATCAATTATTTGATCATTAGGATTTGTATTTTTATTTACAATTGGTGGATTAACCGGAATCATTTTATCTAATTCATCTATTGATATAGTTTTACATGATACTTACTATGTTGTAGCCCATTTCCATTATGTATTATCAATGGGGGCAGTTTTTGCTATTATAGCAGGATTAATCCAGTGATATCCATTATTTATAGGATTAACAATGAACCCTAAATGATTAAAAATCCAATTCTTTTTAATATTTATTGGAGTTAACACAATTTTTTTTCCTCAACATTTCTTAGGATTAATAGGAATACCCCGACGATATAGAGATTACCCAGACTTATATACTAATTGAAATTTAATTTCATCAATAGGAGGAATTATTACTATATTAAGAGTAATTTTAATAATTCTAATTTTATGAGAAAGAATTTTATTTAAACGAAATATTTTAATATTTAATATAAACTTAAGATCAATTGAATGAATACAAAATTATCCTCCTAAAGATCATTGTTATAATGAACTGCCTGTAATTTCAACATTTCAAAATGGCAGAATCTATGCAATGAATTTAAAACTCATTTATGAATAAAATTATTCCTTTGAAAATTTTAAATTGAAAAATATTTTCATTTCAGGATGCACTATCCCCAGTTATAGAACAATTAATAATATTCCATGATCATAGAATAATAATTATTTTAATAATTACTATTTCAGTATTATTTATAATAACTTCAATATATATAAATAAAATAAGAAATCGATTTATACTAGAAAGACAAATAATTGAATTAATTTGAACAATTATCCCAGCTATCCTTTTAATTTTTATTGCTTTACCTTCCCTACGAATTTTATATTTACTTGAGGAAGTCAGAAGACCAATAATTACTGTTAAAACAATTGGACATCAATGATACTGATCATATGAATATTACGATTATAAAGAAATTGAATTTGATTCCTATATAAAACCAACTAATACATTAATTAATAATGAATTTCGATTACTAGAAAATGATAACCGATTAACTTTACCATTTAATGTAAAAATTCGAATAATTATTACATCAACTGATGTAATTCACTCATGAACCATTCCAAGATTAGGGATTAAAATTGATGCAACTCCTGGTCGTATTAATCAGGGAACATTAATAATTAATCGCCCGGGAATTTTTTTTGGACAATGCTCAGAAATTTGTGGATCTAACCATAGATTTATACCAATTACACTAGAATCAGTTAATACTTTAACATTTATAAATTGACTTAATATTTCATTAGGTATCTTATATGTAAGTATTGATCTCTTAAATCAAATTAAGTAAATTAACAATTACTCTTAATGGATAAAGATCTAGTTTAAATAAAATATTAATTTGTCAATTTAAAGATATAAATAAATGATTTTTATTGCCACAAATATCTCCATTAATATGAATAAACTTAATAATTATTTTTATAATAATCTTTTACATAATAATATGTAATTTATACTTTAACAAAAAATTCATTTTAACTAAAAAAAAAAAAAATAATATAAAAATAAGCTGAAAATGATAATGAATTTATTTTCATCATTTGACCCATGTACAGGAATAATATCATTAAATTGATTAAGAATAATACTAATATTCATTATATTACCTTACAATATATGATTAATCCCAAATAACAATTTAATTATAATTAATAATATTATTAATAATATTTTTATTGAATTAAAATCTAATTTAAAATGTTTATCATCATCAATTTTAATAATATCAATCTTCTTATTTATCATAATAAATAATATTATAGGATTAATCCCTTATATCTTTACTTGTTCATCTCATCTTCTATTTTCATTAACACTATCATTACCATTATGATTGTCGTTTATTTTATATAATTCACTAAAAAAAACTAACTTATTCTTAAGTCATATAGTACCATATGGTACTCCAATTATTCTTATACCATTTATAGTACTTATTGAAACTACAAGAAACTTAATTCGGCCAGGTTCATTAGCAGTTCGACTTACTGCAAATATAATTGCAGGACATATTTTAATATCATTATTAGGAAATTCTTCAAAAATTATAATTTCATTCATATTATTAGTATTTATACTATTAATAATTTTTGAAATAGCAGTATCTATTATTCAATCATATGTATTTATAACACTAACCTCATTATACTCTAGAGAATAAAAAATGAATAATCATCCATTCCACTTAGTTAATATTAGCCCATGACCTATTTTATCATCAATTGGATTAATAACAACAATAATTGGAACATTAATTTTTATAAAATCAATAACTATAATATTAATAATTATAGGAAACACTATCCTAATTATATGCATATATCAATGATGACGAGATACTACTCGTGAATCCACATTTCAAGGATTCCATACTAAAAAGGTTGTAATAATAATAAAATGAGGAATAGTTCTATTTATCACATCTGAATTATTTTTTTTTTATCATTTTTTTTGAAGATTCTTCCATAGAAGTTTATCCCCTAATATTGAAGTTGGAATAAATTGACCCCCATTAGGAATTAAATCTATTAATCCAATAAATATTCCAATATTAAATACAATAATTCTATTATGCTCAGGTATATCTATAACTTGAGCTCATAATTCCTTATTAATAAAAAAATTAAATGAAACTAAAAAAAGAATAATTTTAACAATTATTCTAGGATTATATTTTTCAATAATTCAATTAATAGAATATTACGAATTATCATTTTGCATTTCAGATTCAATTTATGGATCTACTTTCTTCTTAATAACAGGATTTCATGGGCTACATGTAATTATTGGAACAATTTTTATTTCAATTTCACTTATCCGAATTCATAAACTTCATATATCATCTTCACATAATGTAGGATTTGAAGCATCAGCATGATACTGACATTTTGTAGATTTAGTTTGATTATTCCTTTACATTAGTATTTACTGATGAGGAACCTACTTTTTTAATATAATAAGTATATAAAGATTCCAACTTTAAAGTTCATATAAGAAAAAAGTAATAATAAATATCATAATATTTTGTTTATTAATATTAATAATTATTATTATAATAATATTATTAACATTAATTACTTCATTAAAAAAAAAAATCATTATACAAAAATCATCACCTTTTGAATGCGGATTTAATCCAATATCAAATAAACGATTACCATTTTCTATACACTTCTTCCTAATTGCTATTATTTTCCTAATTTTTGACGTTGAAATCATTATTATTATACCTAGTATTATAATAATAAAATTTATAAATATTAAATTTTGAATAATTACAATAACTATATTTATAATAATTTTAATTGTTGGATTGTACCATGAATGATATAATGGGATATTAAATTGAACTAAATAGGATTATATTTAATAATAATATTCAATTTGCAATTGAAAGGTGTATAATTACTAATCTTAACATAGAAGTAAAAAAAATACATTTAATTTCGACTTAAAAATTTGGATTAATTATATCCCATGTTTTAATTGAAACCAAAATAGAGGTACCTTATTGTTAATAAGAAAATTGAAACTAATCCAATTAAAAGAGGTTAATATAATAAAATAGCTGCTAACTAATTTTATAAGTGGTTCAATTCCATTTAACTCTTATTTATTTAGTTTAAAAAACATTTTATTTTCATTAAAAAAAAGGATTACACCAATAAATATTTTAAAACAAATATTACCTTAATATCTTCAATATCATGCTCTAAATTAAGCTATTAAAATAAAATATTATTAAATAATAAACTATAAAAATAAGTATAAAACCCTTAATTCTTCTTATTATATAAAACTGAATAATTTCTCTAAACTTATATAAATAAAAAGATAATGATAAATAACCATAATATTCACCTCAAATTATAAAATTAAATGAACTTAAATAACAAAATTGATAGAAAATACTATATCCATAATTTAAATATCTTGAAATAAATCAAATACTTCTATTTATATAATAAATTTTCATATTAAATAAATAATTATTAATCAAAGTAACTTCCATACTAATTCATGATAAAAAAATAATCACAATTAAACATAAAATTTTTATAAATAAAGGTACATAAATAAAATTTGTATTAATTAAAATAATTCAATTAATTATACAACCAAAAAATACAGAAATAAAAGTTAAAAAAACTAATCTTAATTTTATTTCATTTAATTCGTCAATAAAACTAAAATAATTAAATTTTAACCCCGAATTAATTATAGTATAATAAATAATACGAATTGAATAAAAAGAAGTTAATCCTACTGATAAAAAAAAAATAAATAATATTACAAAATTACAATTCAACATTATAAGATTCTCAATAATTATATCCTTAGAATAAAACCCAGATAAATAAGGTATTCCTATTAAAGAAAAAATTGAAATATTAAATCTACAACAAGTTAAAGGTATTATTTTTCTAAATATACCTATTAAACGAATATCCTGATTATTATCATTATTAAAAATAATAATACCAGAACATAAAAAAATTAAAGATTTAAAAATTGCATGATTTAATATATGTATAAAACATAAATTAGGCAAATTAATAAATAAAGTTAAAACTATTAGACCTAATTGTCTTAAAGTTGACAAAGCAATAATTTTTTTTAAATCAAATTCATAAATAGCACTTAAAGAACTAATAAATATAGTTAATAAACCTAAATAAACAAAAAAACTATAATTTATATTAAACCCTGTAGAAAACCGAGTAATTAAGTATACACCAGCAGTAACTAAAGTTGAAGAATGAACTAAAGATGAAATAGGAGTTGGAGCTGCTATTGCAGCAGGAAGTCATGATGAAAAAGGAACTTGGGCTCTCCTTGTAAAACAAGAAATAATTAATAAAAAATAAATTAATTCATTGTATATATCTAAATAATACATAAAATGTCATCTACCATATGAAATTAATCAACAAGAACTTACTAATAATCCTGAATCACCTAAACGATTAGTTAAACAAGTAATTATACCTGATGTAATTGAAGAACTGGAATTGTAATAAATTACTAAACAATAAGATACTAATCCTAAACCATCCCAACCTAACATAATTCTTAAAATATTTGGACTTAAAATTATTAACATTATACTAAAAATAAAAATTAATAAAATATAAAAAAATCGAATAAAACTATAACTTAAACTGTTTATATAATAAAATCTATACAAAACAACTATACATGAAATAAATATAACTAATGAACAAAAAATTAATGATATTCAATCCAATATAATTAAATAACTTATACTCAATGAAAAAAAAGAAATAAAATTAAATTCTAAAAAATAACATAAATCAAATAAATAAAAATAAAATCCTAAATAAAAACTTAAAAAAGATAAAAAAATAAAAATAAAAAATCAAAAATAATATAATAAACCAATAAACAAAATTTAAGACATATTGATATCTAAGAAATCACAATCCTTTATTTTTTTTTAAACTACTTAAATAATAAAATATTAAAGGACAAATAAAAACAAAACCTAAAACTATAATTAAATGAATAAAAACAAGAAAATAATCCCTAATTTTAACTGTTATAAAACTAAAAAAATTAGAAGATTGACCATACTGACTATATCTAAATATAAAAAATCTAAAACAAGCTCTTAAAAAAGAAATAATAATAAAAAAAAAAAATGAAAATCTTCAATAATTAATTATTCCATACATAATAAATAATTCTCTTAAAAAATTAATTCTAGGTGGACATCTTATATTAAATAAACAAAAAATAAAAACTAACAAAGATACACCTGGTATATACATAACTATACCCTTATTAATATAAAAACTACGTCTTAATCTACAGTTATAAATTAAATTTGATAAACAAAATAAACCAGAAGAACTAAATCCATGAGAAATTATTATTAAATAAGAACCTAGTAAACCAACCTTTGTTAATCTTAATAAACCTAACAAACAAAGTCTTATATGACTAATAGAAGAATAAGCAATTAAACACTTTATATCCCCTTGAATTAAACAAATTAATCTTACAATTAAACAACCAATTAAACCTAAAGAATATAAAAAATAACTATAATGTATAAATATATAATCAAATATATATATTAATCGAATAAATCCATACCCTCCAACCTTTAATATTAAACCCGCTAAAATTATTGAACCAAAAATAGGAGCTTGGACATGAGCTTTTGGTAATCAAAAATGAACTATAAATATTGGAAACTTAACTATAAAAGAAATAATTATAAAAAAATAAATAATTAAATTTAAATTAATAAAATAAAAAAAACCAATAAATAATCTATTATTTAAATAATAAATATAAATAATTAAAATTAATAAAGGTAATGAAGCTATTAAAGTATAAAAAAATAAATAAAACCCTGAAATTAACCGTTCAGGTTGATATCCTCATCCAAAAATTATAATTATTAAAGGAATCAAACTAAACTCAAAAAATAAATAAAATATAAATAAATTTATACAAACAAAAATAAAAAATAAAATTAAACAAATTATAATAATTATGAAAATAAAAAAACTCATTATGAAAATTAAATTAACAGACATAATTATAAAACAAATAATTAAAAAAACCAAAATAATTAAAAAAAAATAAAATATATCAATACCAAAATTATAATTAATATTACAAAAAAAATTATAAAAATTACTTTTTAAAAAAACTAATAAAATTAAAATAAATAAAAACTGAAATAAAACTAAATCTTTAAAAATAAAGGGGGTCATAAAAAAAATATATAGAATAGTTATCATAAAAATATTGAACTTAAATAATTATTACCATGACAACGAATTATAAAAACTAAAAGAGATAATCCTAAAACCCCATCACATACAAAAAAAGTTATTAATAATAAATAAAAATAAAAAGAATTTAAAAATATTTCACCTAAAATAACAAATAAAAATAAAATTAAAATAACAATAAATTCCAATATTAAAAGTCTAATAAGAACATACCTACGTATAAACATAAAAGAAAAAAATCTAATAAAAAAAACTAAAAAGAAAAAAAATAAAAAATTCATTAGTTTTTATAGTTTATTAAAAACATTAATTTTGTAAATTAAAATAGGTAAGATTAACCTAAAAACATCAACAAAATATATATATATCCTAATTACCCAAAAATTAAATTTTTATTAAACTATATGTTGAAATCAAAATTTTAACTTTAAAATTAATAATTATTAATACAATAATAACTTCAATTATAAAAAACCCAACAATAATAATAATTATTTTATTAATTCAAACTACATTAATAGTTATTAATATAAACTTAATATTAGAATCTTCATGATTCCCAATAATTACATTCTTAATAATAATTGGAGGAATCATAATTATCTTTATATATATAGTAAGAATTTCGGCAAATGAAAAAATTAAAATTAATATAAATATATTAATTTTAACTTTAATTATTATAATTCCAATAGAATCAATAATAATTGAAACAATAATTAATGAAAATCAAGATACAATAATAAACTTTAATATTAAAGAAAAATTTTGTCTTATTAAATTATACAACAAAAAATCATTATCAATATGTATACTAATAGTTTTATATCTTTTATTAACTATAATTTCAGTATCAAAAATTGTTAAACACTATGAAGGCCCTTTACGATCAATAAACTATGAATAAACCATTACGAAAAAATAATAATATTATAAAAATTATTAATTATTCTATTATTGACTTACCAGCCCCAATTAATCTATCATCATGATGAAACTTTGGATCAATACTAGGTATATGCTTAATAATCCAAATTATTTCAGGACTTCTAATTTCAATACATTACTCCCCAAATATCGAATTAGCATTTAATAGAATTAGTCATATTTCACGAGATGTAAATTATGGATGACTAATACGATATATTCATTCTAATGGAGCATCAATATTTTTTATATGTATATATCTCCATGTAGGACGAGGATTATATTATGGATCTTATAAATATTACAACACATGAACTATTGGAGTATTAATTATATTAACCTCAATAGCTACTGCATTCCTAGGATATGTATTACCCTGAGGACAAATATCATTTTGAGGTGCAACAGTAATTACAAATTTAATATCAGCAATACCTTACATTGGAAATAATCTAGTGCTATGAATCTGAGGGGGATTCTCAGTTGATAACGCAACAATCTCACGATTCTTTTCTCTACATTTTATTATACCATTTATTATTTTAATAATAAGAATTATTCATTTAATATTTCTTCATATAACAGGATCTAACAACCCAATAGGACTAAAATCAGATATAGACAAAATTCCATTTCACCCTTATTTTTCAATTAAAGATATTATAGGAATAATAATAACATTAACCTTATTTATAGTTATTAACTTAACTGAACCATATATACTTTCAGATCCAGACAATTTTACACCAGCAAATCCAATAATTACCCCAGTACATATTCAACCAGAATGATATTTTCTATTTGCATATGCAATTCTACGATCAATCCCTAATAAACTAGGGGGAGTTATTGCATTAATAATATCAATTATAATTCTATTTATTACCCCAATAACAAATAAAAGAAAATTCCTAGGAACTCAATTCTATATTTTTAGACAATTTACATTTTGAATATTTACTAATAATATTATTATACTTACATGAATTGGTTCACGACCAGTCGAAGAACCTTTTATCAAAACAGGAATGATTTTAACAATAATATATTTTTTATACTTTATTATTGATCCAATTTTAAAAACTTCATATGATAAAATAATTAATTAGTTATTTAGCTTATTTAATAAAGTATATATTTTGAAAATATAAGAAAGAAAATTTTTAATAACTTAACAAAAAAAAATGATAAAAAACAATTAACTTTAAAAAAAAAAAATAAAAACAATAATTTAAGGACATAGGTAAATAGCACTTTCAAGCTAAATATATTAATTTATCATAACGATAGCGAGGAAAAGAAGAACGAACTCAAATAAAAAAAAAACAAAAAAAAATTACCTTAAAAAAAAATATAAGAGAATAAAAATCACCACCAAAAAAAATTAAACAAGAAAAAAAAGACATAAAAATAATAGATGAATACTCAGAAATAAATAAAAAAGCAAAACCATAAGATCTATATTCAACATTAAACCCAGAAATTAATTCTCTTTCACCCTCAGAAAAATCATAAGGAGAACGATTAGTTTCAGCTAAAATACATGATAATCAACAAAAAAAAAGAGGTAAACTTAAAAATATAAATCAACAATAAAATTGAATAATAAATAAAAAAAAAAAATTATAACAATCAATTAAAATAAAATAATTAAATAAAATTAAAGAAAAAGAAACCTCATATGAAATTCTTTGTGATAAACCCCGAACTGATCCTAAAACAGAATAAGAACTATTTGTACATCACCCACAAAAAACAATAGAATAAATACCAACACTAATAATACACAAAAAAAATAATAACCCAAAATTAATTAAAATTAAATTATTTAAAAAAGGAAATATAATTCAAAGAAATAAAGACTGAAAAAGTCTAAATAAAGGACACAAATAATAAATAAAATAATTAGAATAAAAAGGAAAAATATTAAACTTCAAAAACAATTTTAATCCATCACTAAAGGGCTGTATTAAACCTAAAATACCTAGCTTATTTGGACCTTTACGAAATTGAATATAACTTAAAATCCTTCGCTCTAATAAAGTAAAAAATCCTACACATACTAAAATTAAAATAATTAAAATTAAAAAAGTTAATAAATAAATTATTGAATGTGTAAAAATACACTTTATTAATATCTAAAACTAATACAATTATCTGTCAAATCAATAACAATAAAAATTGATTTCAATGGTCCTTTCGTACTAAAAGAAAATAAATAATCTAAGATAGAAACCAACCTGGCTTACACCGGTTTGAACTCAAATCATGTAGGAAATTAAAAGTCGAACAGACTTAATATTAAAAATACTACCTAATAAATTTATCCTAATTCAACATCGAGGTCGCAAACTTATATATAAATGTGAACTTTCCATAAAAATTACGCTGTTATCCCTAAGGTAACTTAACTTAAAATCAAAACCATTGGATCAAAAAAAACAATTATACATGAATATATAAAATAAAGAGTAAATTTATTTATCACCCCAATAAAAATTAATTTTAAATTTAATAATATAATTAAAATAAATAAACAAAAATTAATTTAAGTTCTATAGGGTCTTATCGTCCCAAGAATAAAATTTAGCTTTTTTACTAAAAAATAAAATTATAATAATATTACTAATAAAAATTATTTCTTATTTATTCATTCATTCCAGTTACCAATTAAGTAACAAATTATTATGCTACCTTTGTACAGTTAAAATACTGCAGCCATTTAAAATAAATAATCATAGAGCAGAATTTACTTTTAATTTTAATCCTAAAAGAAATGTTTTTGATAAACAGTTAAAAATAAATATTTGTCAAATTCATAAATAAAAATTATAAATTATACTAATTTAATCATTATTTATAATAAAAAAAATTAATAAAAAAAAAAATGTAAAATATTAAATAAAAAAAAATCATAATAAAATATTTAAATTTATTAAAAACTAAAATAATAATACTAAAAATAATAAAAATATATAATAATAAATTATAATAAAATATTAAGATTATCCTTAATATTATAAGAATTAAAATATAATTAATAAATAAAATAATAACTCCTTAATTAAATTAATTTCCATTAAAACCAGATATATAAAAAAACAATTAACTTTTAATTATAAAATTAATATTAAACAATATTATAAAACATATAAAATTATATTAACTTAAATTTTTTAAATTCGAGAAAATAATTATAAATTAATAATTAAATTAACCCTGATACAAAAGGTACTAAAAATTTTTCAATATAAATATATTTATTATCCTTATCAGTAATAAATAAAAATTAATTCACTAGATACTAAAATATAAATTCCTTAAAAAAAGTTAATTATTAATTCAATTCAGAAAGAATAAAATTTTCATATTAATGTAAATAATAAGCTTTATAATAAGCTACAATCCGTAAAATTCTAGAATCAATTTCCATTAACTCTACTTTGTTACGACTTATCCTGTTATCAGGAGTGACGGGCGATATGTACATTATTTAGAACTAAATTCAAATTAATTAATTAATTAAAATTACTATTAAATCCTAAAAATTATTAAACAAAAAGTTTTTAATTAAAATAAATTTAATATTTAAGTAATACATATAATCATTCATAAAACTGCACCTTGACCTAAAATTAAATTTAATAAAATAAAAGAAAATTATTCTTAAAAAATATTCAATTAATAGAGATATACAAATCAAATAAAAGTAGAAAATATCGTGGATTATCAATTAAAATACATATTCCTCTAAAAAGTTTAAAATAACCGCCAAATTCTTAAAATTTTAAAGAACTTAACTTTTAATAATCAGAAAAATATATTAAATATAATAGGGTATCTAATCCTAGTTTAAACAAATAAATTAATATATATAATTACATAAGAATAATAATAAAAATATATAAATTTAACCTAAATATAAAAAATTATAATCAATTAAATAAAAATAATAAACCTAAAATATTAATTTTAACTTAATGTATAACCGCGAATGCTGGCACAAAATTTATCAACTATTAAATAAATTACTAAAAAAAAATTACAATTTATTAAAATACTAATTACTGAAAAAAAAAAATATATTTTATACATATAAATTAATTAAAATAATTAATAATAAAGAAAGAATAAAACTTTAACATAATAAAAAAAAAAATAGAATTAATAATATAATATTAATAAAAAATTAAAAATTACAACCTTAACTAATTTAATAAAAATAAATAATACATAAACTAATAAATGGGACTTTTAAAATGAATTATTCAATTAAATAATATAACCTATTAAATTAACCTGAACTGAATGGTTCAATAAAAATGAATTAAATATAAATTTAATAAATGGGACTTTTAAAATGAATTATTCAATTAAATAATATAACCTATTAAATTAACCTGAACTGAATGGTTCAATAAAAATGAATTAAATATAAATTTAATAAATGGGACTTTTAAAATGAATTATTCAATTAAATAGTATAACCTATTAAATTAACCTGAACTGAATGATTCAATAAAAATGAATTAAATATAAATTAATAAATGGGACTTTTAAAACGAATTATTCAATTAAATAATATAACCTATCTAAATAACTCCATAATAAC